GAATAATGAATTGATAAATCGAATAAAAATTATAGAAAAAAATGAGGGATCTCCTAGTCTGGATAGGCTTGAAAAAAGAACCATATTATGCGATGATGAGAATAAAAAAAAATGCTTGCCAAAAGCATATGATCCTTTTTTCAACGGACCTTGTCGAGGAACACGAAAAAAACTCTATTCACATGCAATCATGAATCATTTAATTACTTATACAAATACAGAAGATTTAGTAGAAATTTTTTGGATAAATAAGATTCATGATCTACTTCTTAATGATTCCTTAGGAATTTACCGTCAATCATTTTTAAAAAAAACGGAAAAGTCCTTCATCTCAATTGATGAATTATCTTCTGAGTGCGGACACATTTTAAATTTTGAAAAATGTCCTTTATTGACAGAAGCAAAAATAATTGATTCAGAAAGTCAAGCAAAATCTTTGCAATTTGTATTCGATGTAATTACAAAAGATCAAAAAACAAAGAAAAAGAAAGGAATTAAAATAAAAGAAGTCAGTAAAAAGGTGTCTAGATGGTCATACAAATTAACCGAGGATTTGTTGGAAGAAGAGGAAAAAGAAAATGAAGAAGAATTAGAAGAAGAAGAGCATGAGATTCATTCAAGAAGAGCCAAACGTGTTGTAATTTATAACGATAATGATCAAAATACCAATTCTATTTCTAGTACTAAGAATGCTAGTAACAATGAGAAAAATGATAATAAAACGGAAGAGGAAGAGGAAGAGGAAGAGAAAGAGGAAGAGAAAGAGGAAGAGAAAGAGGAAGAGGAAGAGGAAGAGAAAGAGGAAGAGAAAGAGGAAGAGAAAGAGGAAGAGAAAGAGGAAGAGGAAGAGGAAGAGGTAGCTCTGATACGTTACTCCCAACAATCGTGTTTTCGTCGCAATCTAATCAAAGGATCCATGCGCGCTCAAAGACGTAAAACAGTTATTTGGGACCTCTTTCAAGTAAATGCGCATTCCCCACTTTTTTTGGACCGTATAGACAAAACATCTTTTTTTTATTCTTTTCATATTAATGAAATGAAGAATCTTATTTTGAGGAATTGGATGGGTAGAGAACGAGAATCTGAATTTAAAATTTTAGATTCCCATTTTGAAAATGAAGAGACAAAAGAAGAAAAGGATAAAAAAGAACGTATAGAAATATCAGAAGCTTGGGATACCTTTGTATTTATTCAAGCAATAAGAGGTTTAATGTTAGTAATCCAATCTTTTTTTAGAAAATACATTATATTGCCTTCATTTATAATAGCTAAAAATATTTTACGTACGTTATTATTTCAATTCCCCGAGTGGTACGAGGATTTGAAGGAATGGAATAGAGAAATACATATTAAATGCACCTATAATGGTGTTCAATTATCAGAAACAGAATTTCCCCAAGATTGGTTAACAGACGGCATTCAGATAAAGATTCTATATCCTTTCTGTCTAAAACCTTGGCGAAAAGCTAAGGTACGATCTCATCATAGAGATCGAGGAGATTCAAAATATAAAAACAAAAAATTTTGTTTTTTAACAGTCTGGGGAATGGAAGCAGAACTTCCCTTTGGTTCTCCCCGAAAACGACCTTCTTTTTTTGAACCTATTTATAAAGAACTCAAAAAAAGAAATAGAAGGGTAAAAAATAAGATTTTACAAGTTATAAACTTTTTGAAGGAAAGAATAAAATCCTTTATATTTATAAAAGTTAGAAAAGAAAAAACAAAATGGGTCACTAAAATATTTATAGTTATCAAACTCATAATGCAAAAATTGGAAAAAATAAATCCAATTTTTTTATTTGAGTTGAGGAAAGAAAAAGTATATGAAATGAAGGAAAACGAAAAAGATTTACAAAAAAATAAAAAGATTCTTCGCGAATCATCTGTTCGAATTCGACCAAAAAATTGGTTAAATTATTCACTAATAGAAAGAAGAATGAAAGATCTTTCTGATAAGACAATAAAAATCAGGAATCAAATAGAACGAAACGAAAAAGAAAAAAAAAAAGATATAGTTCTAATTTATGATAATAAAAGGCCGGAATCTTTGAAAATCTTCAAAAGGAAAAATATCCGATTAATGCGTAAATCGCACTACTTTATAAAATCATTCATTGAAAAAATATACATAGATATTTTACTATGTACCATTAGCATTCCTAAGATCAATGCACAACTTTTCTTTAAATCAAAAAAAAATATCTTTAATAAATCCATTTACAACAATAAAAGAAATAAAGAACAAGAAGGAATTGATGAAACAAATAAAAATACAATGAAGTTTCATTTTGGTTTGACTAGAAAAAAGTTGTTTTCAAATACTTATAGTACTGAGAATAGGAATCCAAATTCCGATACTTATTGGAACTTATCTTCCATATCTCAAGCATATGTATTTTACAAATTATCACAAACCCAATTACTTAATAAGGATCGCTTGAGACCTGTATTTCAATATAAAGGAAACTCTCCTTTTTTTAAGGAAAAATTAAAAGACTCTTGTATGATAATGATACACGGAATATTTGATTCCAAATCAAGACATAATAAAATTCATTCGTATGTAATGAACGAATGGAAAAACTGGTTAAAAGGTCATTATCAATACGATGCATCTCAAAAAAAATGGTCTCGATTAGTAACTAAAGAATGGCGAAATAGAATCAATCAACGCTGTATGATTCAAAACCAAAACAAGGAATCAATCCAATTGGATTTATATAAAAAATACCAATTCATTCATTCCATGAAAAAAAATAACTATGCAGCGGATTCTTTTATGAGTCAAAAAGAAAAATGGAAAAAAAATCACAGATATGATCTTTTATCATATAAATACATAAGTCCTCCTAATTCATATATTTCTGGATCAACATTAGAATTTGAAATAAACGGGGATCGAGAAATTCCATATCATTTCAATACATCGAAACCCGAATCATTTTATGTATTAGTAAGTATACCTAGTAATAATTATCTAGAAAAAGGATATATTATTGATAGGAATAGAAATTTGGATAGAAAATATTTTGATTGTAGAATTCCTCATTTTTGTTTTAGAAAGAATATTGAGATCTGGACCAATGCACATATTGGCATGACGATTCATAAAAATACTAAGACTGAAATTAAAAATTTAAAAAAAATGAAAAAAAAAGATCTTTTTTCTACTACGGTTCGTCAAGACATCAAACCATGCAATCAAAAAAGAAACTTTTTTGATTGCATGGGAATGCATCAAGAGGGGTTCTCTGATACTGCATCAAATCATAATACTATATCCAATCTCGAATCTTGGTTCTTCCCAGAATTTGTGCAACTTTTTAACATATATAAGATTCAACCTTGGATCATTCCAATCAAATCACTCTTTTTTCATTTTAATAAAAATGAAAAAATAAATATAAATACAAAGAAAAATCCTCATGAATCGTCTAATAAAAAAGATCTTGAATTAGTAAATTACAAGCAGGAAGAACAAGAACAACAGGATCAAGGAAATCTTATATCGAATCTACGAAAACAAGAGAATAAAAAAGCTGTTGAAGAAGATTACGCAAGATTAGACATAGAAATTAAAAAGGGTAGAAAAAAAAAAATAAAGAAATATAAGAGAAAAAAACAAACGGAACTAGATTACTATTTGAAAAAATATTTCCTTTTTCAATTAAGATGGGCTGATCCCTTGAATCAAAGAATAATGAACAATATTAGGGTATATTGTCTCCTACTTAGACTGATAAACCCAAAGGAAATTACCATATCCTCGATTCAAAGAGGTGAAATAAATCTAGACGAAATGCTAATTCAAAAGGAGCTAGTTCTTACAGAATTGATAAGAAAGGGAATATTTATTATTGAACCAATTCGTCTATCTATAAGAAGGGACGGAAAATCTATTGTATATCAAACTATGGATATTTCATTGGTTGAGAAGAAGAAGCACCAAACAAATAGAAAATACGCAAAAAAAAGACATATTGAGAAAGAGGGGTTTGAAAAATCCATTCCACGATACAGCCACTTATTTTTTAGTGAAGACAAAAATCATTATGATTTCCTTATTCCTGAAAATATTCTATCTCCTAGGCATCGGAGAGAATTTAGAATTCTAATTTGTTTCAATTCACGGAATTGGAATGTTTTGGATAGAAATCCAAGATTTTGCAATGAAAAGAAAATAAAAAACTGTGGACAATTTTTGAATCAGAACAAGCATATTAACACCGATGCAAAAAATTTAATTAAATTCAAATTGTTTCTTTGGCCCAATTATCGATTAGAAGATTTAGCTTGTATGAATCGTTATTGGTTTGATACCAATAACAGCAGTCGTTTCAGTATGTCAAGAATACATATGTATTCACAATTCAGAATGAATTCAATTCAAATGCAAAATTAAAAAATTTTTATTTTTATATTTTTTTTATATTTTATAGTGGATTTCCTACATATCGTGTGACATATTCTGTAGATGAAAGCCGAAATATATAGACTGTATAACATTAGAATTTCTAACACATGATGCTGATTTCATAGTGTATCCATTTTCACTAGGAGTAGCAGAATCTTTTTAGTTTAAGTAAAACTAAATCGTTCTATTTCGTGAATGCATATATTTATCAGACCCTTTTTATCCAATATCCAAATCCAATTTCGATTTATACTAGATGAAAATAACTGTCATAATAAATCTTATTATTTTTCCTGATCGGTAAAATTCACAGAAAATAAAAATTTTAATTTATTTTATGGTCAAAAATTCATTTATCTCAGTTATTCCACAAGAAGAAAAAGACGAAAATAGTGGGTCTGTTGAATTTCAAGTATTCCATTTCACCAGTAAGATACGGAGACTTACTTCACATTTAGAATTGCACAAAAGAGATTTTTTATCACAAAGGGGTCTGCGAATAATTCTGGGAAAACGTCAACGATTATTGACTTATTTGTCAAAGAAAAATAAAGTGCGTTATAAGAGATTAATGGATCAGTTAGATATTCGGGAACCAAAAACTCGTTAATTTAAATTAAATTTATTATTTGAGTTTATTATTATTTATTATTAGCCTTGTTATTTTTTTTTTTTTTTTATAGAATTTACATTTTATATATGACTATATGAATATGAATAGGATTATTTAGAATTACTAGAATTATACTAAATTCAATTTAAATTAGGATAAATTAGGATATATATATATATGAAAAATGAAAATATAATGAAAATATAATATATTTAATATTAAGAAAATAAACATGATTCGTATGTACAACTCATATTTCATGGTTATTCAAACGTAAATCAAAGGATCTTGGCCCTTTCTCATAAACAGATTTTAAAATCTATTGATTCTATAAATTTTTAAAAATCATTGATTCGTCTGGTATCTACAATAGAAAATATATGATTTCCATCATTTTATAATTAAAATTTTATCAGATCGAAAATCTTTTGTGTTCAAAACTTCAATTTATAGACCCAATGTCGCATTCAGTAAAAATTTATGATACATGTATAGGGTGTACCCAATGTGTACGAGCTTGTCCCACGGATGTATTAGAAATGATACCTTGGGACGGATGTAAAGCTAAGCAAATTGCTTCCGCGCCAAGAACCGAGGATTGTGTAGGTTGTAAGAGATGTGAATCCGCTTGCCCAACGGATTTTTTGAGTGTCCGTGTTTATTTATGGCATGAAACAACTCGCAGCATGGGTCTTTCTTATTGATATGTAACAAAAAACTCCCCTTGAATCATTTGATTCCTCTTTACCGATAAAACTCCGTACTCGAGAAAAGAAAATAAAAATATATTATTCTTCTCCCGAACACGGAGTTTTCTGGTCAAAATTTATCTTGTCTTTATCACGAGTTATTTTCCTTGGTTAACAATACTTCTGGTTTTGCCGATATTTGCGGGTTCTTCAATTGTCCTTTTCCTTCATAAAGGAAATAAGGCGTATAGGAGGGATACTATATGTATATGTATCCTGGAGCTCCCTCTAATGACCTATGTATTTTGTTCCAATTGGACGATCCATTAAACCAATTGAAGGAAGATTCTAAATGGATAAATATTTTTTTATTTTCACTGGAGACTGGGAATCGATGGACTTTCCATAGGACCCATTTTACTGACAGGATTTATCACTTGAACCAACAAACATTAGATTTCTAAAAATTAGCTAATCAATCATATCCCGCAGCATTGGAAATAATATTCCATTTTGGTTTTCTTATAGCTTATGCTGTCAAATCGCCGATGATACCCCTACATACATGATTACCAGATACCCACGGGGAAGCGCATTACAGTACATGTATGCTTCTAGCTGGAATCTTATTAAAGATGGGAACATATGGATTGATTCGGATCAATATGGAATTGTTAGCTCACGCTCATTCTAAATTCTCTCTCTGGTTGATCATAGTAGGAATAATACAAATCTTTTATGCAGCTTCAACATCTCTTGGTCAACGCAATTTTAAAAAGCATATTGCCTATTCTTACGTATCTCATATGGGTTTCATAATTATAGGAATTGGTTCTATAACTGGCATGGGACTCAATGGAGCCATTTTACAAATACTCTCTCATGGATTGATCGGTGCTGCACTTTTTTCTTAGCAGAAACGAGTTGGGATAGAATACGTTTTGTTTATCTCGACGAGATGGTGGGGAATATCTATCCCAATGGAAAAAATATTGATATTTACCATGTTTAGTAGTTTCTCGATGGCTTCTCTTGTATTACCAGGAATGAGTGGTTTTGTTGCAGAATTCTTAGTCTTTTTTGGAATAATTACTAACCAAAAATATCTTTTCATGCCAAAAATGTTAATTACTTTTGTAATAGCAATTGGAATGATATTAACTCCTATTTTTTTATTGTCTATGTTACGTCATATTTTCTATGAATACAAGCTATTCAATATACCAAACTATAAATTTTCATATTCTGGACCGCGAAAACTATTTCTTTAGATCTGTATCTTTCTACCTGTAATAGGAATTGAGATTTATCCTGATTTCGTTCTTCCGTTATCGGTTGACAAGGTACAAGTTATATTAGCTAATAATTTTTATTATTTTTATAGAAATATAGATACTAATTCTTTTTATAGCTTAGAAAATTCTAATTAATTAGAAGGAAAGTCTTATAATTCTTTGACTTTCATCTTTTCACGATTCTTCATTGTACAATGAAAAAAATGAAGAGTGAATTAGAATTGTAATGAAATACATCTAGAGTTTTTGAGAACCATTTGAATAATTCCTCCATTCAAACGGTTTTCAAAAACTCGCACAAATACTCATTGTCTATCAGACGATGTTTTTATGTGTTCTTCATGTAGTTTATTTTATTCAATTAGATATAAATGGGAATGAACCATAACTATGGAACCCGATTCCTAATAGATTGATCCCAAAATAGCATATCCAAATTAGGAGAAATCCTATAGAAGCCACAAATGCCGAATTTGTGCCTTGGTCTTGCAATTTTTTATTTGTTCTAATATGTAAATAGATTGCAAATATGGTCCAAGTAATAAATGCCCAAGTTTCCTTAGGATCCCAATTCCAATAAGAACCCCATGCTTCATTAGCCCATACTGCTCCAGAAAGAATGCCTATGGTTAAAAAGGTAAACCCTAAACTAATGACACGATAACTCCAATAATCCAAACGCTGAATTAATTGATATTTGTAAAAATTTAGAAATGAGAGAAAAGAAGTCTTTTTAAATACACTTTCTTTTTCGTTCAAATATTCTATCGTACCAACAAAGAAAAAAGACTTCCTTAAGCTTATAAAATTCTTGTTAAAAAAAAAATCGATATTTTTTCTTTATAATAATTTAGACACCCAACATCTTAGTATCTTAGTATAATTAAATATTAACATTTTTCGTTGTCTTATTCTAATTGTGCTTTTATATTTTTAAAAGTACAATTAATAGGAAAGAAAAAACCTTCTCACAAATTAAATCGAATTCAATATCAATAATATAAAGATTCAATAACCAATAAAAATATTATAATATTATACAAAATGTTCTTAATATCTTAATATATTATATATATTATAATATTATATATATATATAATTATATAATTTATTATATAATTTATTATAAATATATAATTTATTATAATTTATATAATTATAAATTTAATTATAAAACAATAATAAAATAGAATAAAAAAAGCTAGGTTTCTATTTCTATTATAGTTATAGTTTATAATACATAAATGGAAAAGTTTATTATGAAAACTGAACTTACGAAAATACTAACTGAATATTCTTGATATTGAACTTGAACATTTCCATATGAATGGAAATGCATTTTGCTTCATTGTTTCCTAAACTCTATTGAATATAGACAATTTAACATGAATTTATTATTATTCTTTCAGGTATGCCGCCATGGTGAAATTGGTAGACACGCTGCTCTTAGGAAGCAGTGCTAGAGCATCTCGGTTCGAGTCCGAGTGGCGGCATAAAATTATATATTATTATTTAATTATTTAATATAATTATTAAAAATAATTATATTTTCCCTTAACATTAGATTGTATTTATGTAAGATTATAAAATTTATAGATATTTTATATATTTCCATTTGTATTTATGTTTTATAGATTTAGGATTTATTAATTTATTATAGTTCAATTATGGATCTCTTTATATTTTATATTTATTTTTTATTGTATTGAATATTAAAGAATATTGATATTGAATTTTAATTCGTTTTTTATTTATTTATTTTTCAAAGTTATGCTCTTATATTATTTATATTGATGGAATCACTATAGGTAATGACTAATAAAGAGTAATCCATTTTGAACAATATATGTCTTTCACATACAACGATAAAAATGAGTCACCTATCTTTGAATGGCAGTTCCAAAAAAACGTACTTCTATGTCAAAAAAGCATATTCGTAGAAATCCTTGGAAAAAAAAAGGCTCTTTAGCGGCAGTAAAAGCTTTTTCTTTAGCTAAATCTGTTTCTACCGGACAGTCAAAAAGTTTTTTATTGGGACAAAAAAACGTTTTTAAAAATCTTAATTGATATGTCTCAAAGAACTTCAAATAATAATAATTGACATTTACTAATGTATTATTAATGTATATTGTATTTTTTTTTTTAATATTTATTTTAATCTCCAATTTAAATTATTTATTATTTAATTTAATAGGGACCCTTTTTTATGTTTATGATATTTGTGACCTTAGAACATATATTAACTCATATTTCCTTTTCAATCATCTCAATTGTGATTATGATTCATTTGATGAACTTATTAGTCTATGAAATAGAAGGATTGCGTAATTCGTCAGAAAAGGGTATGATAGCTACTTTTTTATCTATAACAGGGTTTTTAGTTATTCGTTGGATTTCTTCAGGACATTTTCCCTTAAGTAATTTATATGAATCATTAATCTTCCTTTCGTGGAATTTCTCTATTATTCATATGATTCCATATCTTGGGAATCATAAAAATTATTTAAGAACAATAACTGCACCAAGTGCCATTTTTACCCAAGGTTTTGCCACGTCAGGTCTTTCAATTGAAATGCATCAATCCGCAATATTAGTACCTGCTCTACAATCTCACTGGTTAATGATGCATGTCAGTATGATGCTATTGAGCTATGCAGTTCTTTTATGCGGATCATTATTATCAGTTGCTCTTATAGTGATTACATTTCAAAAAAATATCGATTTTTTTTTTAACAAGAATTTTATAAGCTTAAGGAAGTCTTTTTTCTTTGTTGGTACGATAGAATATTTGAACGAAAAAGAAAGTGTATTTAAAAAGACTTCTTTTCTCTCATTTCTAAATTTTTACAAATATCAATTAATTCAGCGTTTGGATTATTGGAGTTATCGTGTCATTAGTTTAGGGTTTACCTTTTTAACCATAGGCATTCTTTCTGGAGCAGTATGGGCTAATGAAGCATGGGGTTCTTATTGGAATTGGGATCCTAAGGAAACTTGGGCATTTATTACTTGGACCATATTTGCAATCTATTTACATATTAGAACAAATAAAAAATTGCAAGACCAAGGCACAAATTCGGCATTTGTGGCTTCTATAGGATTTCTCCTAATTTGGATATGCTATTTTGGGATCAATCTATTAGGAATCGGGTTCCATAGTTATGGTTCATTCCCATTTATATCTAATTGAATAAAATAAACTACATGAAGAACACATAAAAACATCGTCTGATAGACAATGAGTATTTGTGCGAGTTTTTGAAAACCGTTTGAATGGAGGAATTATTCAAATGGTTCTCAAAAACTCTAGATGTATTTCATTACAATTCTAATTCACTCTTCATTTTTTTCATTGTACAATGAAGAATCGTGAAAAGATGAAAGTCAAAGAATTATAAGACTTTCCTTCTAATTAATTAGAATTTTCTAAGCTATAAAAAGAATTAGTATCTATATTTCTATAAAAATAATAAAAATTATTAGCTAATATAACTTGTACCTTGTCAACCGATAACGGAAGAACGAAATCAGGATAAATCTCAATTCCTATTACAGGTAGAAAGATACAGATCTAAAGAAATAGTTTTCGCGGTCCAGAATATGAAAATTTATAGTTTGGTATATTGAATAGCTTGTATTCATAGAAAATATGACGTAACATAGACAATAAAAAAATAGGAGTTAATATCATTCCAATTGCTATTACAAAAGTAATTAACATTTTTGGCATGAAAAGATATTTTTGGTTAGTAATTATTCCAAAAAAGACTAAGAATTCTGCAACAAAACCACTCATTCCTGGTAATACAAGAGAAGCCATCGAGAAACTACTAAACATGGTAAATATCAATATTTTTTCCATTGGGATAGATATTCCCCACCATCTCGTCGAGATAAACAAAACGTATTCTATCCCAACTCGTTTCTGCTAAGAAAAAAGTGCAGCACCGATCAATCCATGAGAGAGTATTTGTAAAATGGCTCCATTGAGTCCCATGCCAGTTATAGAACCAATTCCTATAATTATGAAACCCATATGAGATACGTAAGAATAGGCAATATGCTTTTTAAAATTGCGTTGACCAAGAGATGTTGAAGCTGCATAAAAGATTTGTATTATTCCTACTATGATCAACCAGAGAGAGAATTTAGAATGAGCGTGAGCTAACAATTCCATATTGATCCGAATCAATCCATATGTTCCCATCTTTAATAAGATTCCAGCTAGAAGCATACATGTACTGTAATGCGCTTCCCCGTGGGTATCTGGTAATCATGTATGTAGGGGTATCATCGGCGATTTGACAGCATAAGCTATAAGAAAACCAAAATGGAATATTATTTCCAATGCTGCGGGATATGATTGATTAGCTAATTTTTAGAAATCTAATGTTTGTTGGTTCAAGTGATAAATCCTGTCAGTAAAATGGGTCCTATGGAAAGTCCATCGATTCCCAGTCTCCAGTGAAAATAAAAAAATATTTATCCATTTAGAATCTTCCTTCAATTGGTTTAATGGATCGTCCAATTGGAACAAAATACATAGGTCATTAGAGGGAGCTCCAGGATACATATACATATAGTATCCCTCCTATACGCCTTATTTCCTTTATGAAGGAAAAGGACAATTGAAGAACCCGCAAATATCGGCAAAACCAGAAGTATTGTTAACCAAGGAAAATAACTCGTGATAAAGACAAGATAAATTTTGACCAGAAAACTCCGTGTTCGGGAGAAGAATAATATATTTTTATTTTCTTTTCTCGAGTACGGAGTTTTATCGGTAAAGAGGAATCAAATGATTCAAGGGGAGTTTTTTGTTACATATCAATAAGAAAGACCCATGCTGCGAGTTGTTTCATGCCATAAATAAACACGGACACTCAAAAAATCCGTTGGGCAAGCGGATTCACATCTCTTACAACCTACACAATCCTCGGTTCTTGGCGCGGAAGCAATTTGCTTAGCTTTACATCCGTCCCAAGGTATCATTTCTAATACATCCGTGGGACAAGCTCGTACACATTGGGTACACCCTATACATGTATCATAAATTTTTACTGAATGCGACATTGGGTCTATAAATTGAAGTTTTGAACACAAAAGATTTTCGATCTGATAAAATTTTAATTATAAAATGATGGAAATCATATATTTTCTATTGTAGATACCAGACGAATCAATGATTTTTAAAAATTTATAGAATCAATAGATTTTAAAATCTGTTTATGAGAAAGGGCCAAGATCCTTTGATTTACGTTTGAATAACCATGAAATATGAGTTGTACATACGAATCATGTTTATTTTCTTAATATTAAATATATTATATTTTCATTATATTTTCATTTTTCATATATATATATATCCTAATTTATCCTAATTTAAATTGAATTTAGTATAATTCTAGTAATTCTAAATAATCCTATTCATATTCATATAGTCATATATAAAATGTAAATTCTATAAAAAAAAAAAAAAAATAACAAGGCTAATAATAAATAATAATAAACTCAAATAATAAATTTAATTTAAATTAACGAGTTTTTGGTTCCCGAATATCTAACTGATCCATTAATCTCTTATAACGCACTTTATTTTTCTTTGACAAATAAGTCAATAATCGTTGACGTTTTCCCAGAATTATTCGCAGACCCCTTTGTGATAAAAAATCTCTTTTGTGCAATTCTAAATGTGAAGTAAGTCTCCGTATCTTACTGGTGAAATGGAATACTTGAAATTCAACAGACCCACTATTTTCGTCTTTTTCTTCTTGTGGAATAACTGAGATAAATGAATTTTTGACCATAAAATAAATTAAAATTTTTATTTTCTGTGAATTTTACCGATCAGGAAAAATAATAAGATTTATTATGACAGTTATTTTCATCTAGTATAAATCGAAATTGGATTTGGATATTGGATAAAAAGGGTCTGATAAATATATGCATTCACGAAATAGAACGATTTAGTTTTACTTAAACTAAAAAGATTCTGCTACTCCTAGTGAAAATGGATACACTATGAAATCAGCATCATGTGTTAGAAATTCTAATGTTATACAGTCTATATATTTCGGCTTTCATCTACAGAATATGTCACACGATATGTAGGAAATCCACTATAAAATATAAAAAAAATATAAAAATAAAAATTTTTTAATTTTGCATTTGAATTGAATTCATTCTGAATTGTGAATACATATGTATTCTTGACATACTGAAACGACTGCTGTTATTGGTATCAAACCAATAACGATTCATACAAGCTAAATCTTCTAATCGATAATTGGGCCAAAGAAACAATTTGAATTTAATTAAATTTTTTGCATCGGTGTTAATATGCTTGTTCTGATTCAAAAATTGTCCACAGTTTTTTATTTTCTTTTCATTGCAAAATCTTGGATTTCTATCCAAAACATTCCAATTCCGTGAATTGAAACAAATTAGAATTCTAAATTCTCTCCGATGCCTAGGAGATAGAATATTTTCAGGAATAAGGAAATCATAATGATTTTTGTCTTCACTAAAAAATAAGTGGCTGTATCGTGGAATGGATTTTTCAAACCCCTCTTTCTCAATATGTCTTTTTTTTGCGTATTTTCTATTTGTTTGGTGCTTCTTCTTCTCAACCAATGAAATATCCATAGTTTGATATACAATAGATTTTCCGTCCCTTCTTATAGATAGACGAATTGGTTCAATAATAAATATTCCCTTTCTTATCAATTCTGTAAGAACTAGCTCCTTTTGAATTAGCATTTCGTCTAGATTTATTTCACCTCTTTGAATCGAGGATATGGTAATTTCCTTTGGGTTTATCAGTCTAAGTAGGAGACAATATACCCTAATATTGTTCATTATTCTTTGATTCAAGGGATCAGCCCATCTTAATTGAAAAAGGAAATATTTTTTCAAATAGTAATCTAGTTCCGTTTGTTTTTTTCTCTTATATTTCTTTATTTTTTTTTTTCTACCCTTTTTAATTTCTATGTCTAATCTTGCGTAATCTTCTTCAACAGCTTTTTTATTCTCTTGTTTTCGTAGATTCGATATAAGATTTCCTTGATCCTGTTGTTCTTGTTCTTCCTGCTTGTAATTTACTAATTCAAGATCTTTTTTATTAGACGATTCATGAGGATTTTTCTTTGTATTTATATTTATTTTTTCATTTTTATTAAAATGAAAAAAGAGTGATTTGATTGGAATGATCCAAGGTTGAATCTTATATATGTTAAAAAGTTGCACAAATTCTGGGAAGAACCAAGATTCGAGATTGGATATAGTATTATGATTTGATGCAGTATCAGAGAACCCCTCTTGATGCATTCCCATGCAATCAAAAAAGTTTCTTTTTTGATTGCATGGTTTGATGTCTTGACGAACCGTAGTAGAAAAAAGATCTTTTTTTTTCATTTTTTTTAAATTTTTAATTTCAGTCTTAGTATTTTTATGAATCGTCATGCCAATATGTGCATTGGTCCAGATCTCAATATTCTTTCTAAAACAAAAATGAGGAATTCTACAATCAAAATATTTTCTATCCAAATTTCTATTCCTATCAATAATATATCCTTTTTCTAGATAATTATTACTAGGTATACTTACTAATACATAAAATGATTCGGGTTTCGATGTATTGAAATGATATGGAATTTCTCGATCCCCGTTTATTTCAAATTCTAATGTTGATCCAGAAATATATGAATTAGGAGGACTTATGTATTTATATGATAAAAGATCATATCTGTGATTTTTTTTCCATTTTTCTTTTTGACTCATAAAAGAATCCGCTGCATAGTTATTTTTTTTCATGGAATGAATGAATTGGTATTTTTTATATAAATCCAATTGGATTGATTCCTTGTTTTGGTTTTGAATCATACAGCGTTGATTGATTCTATTTCGCCATTCTTTAGTTACTAATCGAGACCATTTTTTTTGAGATGCATCGTATTGATAATGACCTTTTAACCAGTTTTTCCATTCGTTCATTACATACGAATGAATTTTATTATGTCTTGATTTGGAATCAAATATTCCGTGTATCATTATCATACAAGAGTCTTTTAATTTTTCCTTAAAAAAAGGAGAGTTTCCTTTATATTGAAATACAGGTCTCAAGCGATCCTTATTAAGTAATTGGGTTTGTGATAATTTGTAAAATACATATGCTTGAGATATGGAAGATAAGTTCCAATAAGTATCGGAATTTGGATTCCTATTCTCAGTACTATAAGTATTTGAAAACAACTTTTTTCTAGTCAAACCAAAATGAAACTTCATTGTATTTTTATTTGTTTCATCAATTCCTTCTTGTTCTTTATTTCTTTTATTGTTGTAAATGGATTTATTAAAGATATTTTTTTTTGATTTAAAGAAAAGTTGTGCATTGATCTTAGGAATGCTAATGGTACATAGTAAAATATCTATGTATATTTTTTCAATGAATGATTTTATAAAGTAGTGCGATTTACGCATTAATCGGATATTTTTCCTTTTGAAGATTTTCAAAGATTCCGGCCTTTTATTATCATAAATTAGAACTATATCTTTTTTTTTTTCTTTTTCGTTTCGTTCTATTTGATTCCTGATTTTTATTGTCTTATCAGAAAGATCTTTCATTCTTCTTTCTATTAGTGAATAATTTAACCAATTTTTTGGTCGAATTCGAACAGATGATTCGCGAAGAATCTTTTTATTTTTTTGTAAATCTTTTTCGTTTTCCTTCATTTCATATACTTTTTCTTTCCTCAACTCAAATAAAAAAATTGGATTTATTTTTTCCAATTTTTGCATTATGAGTTTGATAACTATAAATATTTTAGTGACCCATTTTGTTTTTTCTTTTCTAACTTTTATAAATATAAAGGATTTTATTCTTTCCTTCAAAAAGTTTATAACTTGTAAAATCTTATTTTTTACCCTTCTATTTCTTTTTTTGAGTTCTTTATAAATAGGTTCAAAAAAAGAAGGTCGTTTTCGGGGAGAACCAAAGGGAAGTTCTGCTTCCATTCCCCAGACTGTTAAAAAACAAAATTTTTTGTTTTTATATTTTGAATCTCCTCGATCTCTATGATGAGATCGTACCTTAGCTTTTCGCCAAGGTTTTAGACAGAAAGGATATAGAATCTTTATCTGAATGCCGTCTGTTAACCAATCTTGGGGAAATTCTGTTTCTGATAATTGAACACCATTATAGGTGCATTTAATATGTATTTCTCTATTCCATTCCTTCAAATCCTCGTACCACTCGGGGAATTGAAATAATAACGTACGTAAAATATTTTTAGCTATTATAAATGAAGGCAATATAATGTATTTTCTAAAAAAAGATTGGATTACTAACATTAAACCTCTTATTGCTTGAATAAATACAAAGGTATCCCAAGCTTCTGATATTTCTATACGTTCTTTTTTATCCTTTTCTTCTTTTGTCTCTTCATTTTCAAAATGGGAATCTAAAATTTTAAATTCAGATTCTCGTTCTCTACCCATCCAATTCCTCAAAATAAGATTCTTCATTTCATTAATATGAAAAGAATAAAAAAAAGATGTTTTGTCTATACGGTCCAAAAAAAGTGGGGAATGCGCATTTACTTGAAAGAGGTCCCAAATAACTGTTTTACGTCTTTGAGCGCGCATGGATCCTTTGATTAGATTGCGACGAAAACACGATTGTTGGGAGTAACGTATCAGAGCTACCTCTTCCTCTTCCTCTTCCTCTTTCTCTTCCTCTTTCTCTTCCTCTTTCTCTTCCTCTTTCTCTTCCTCTTCCTCTTCCTCTTTCTCTTCCTCTTTCTCTTCCTCTTTCTCTTCCTCTTCCTCTTCCTCTTCCGTTTTATTATCATTTTTCTCATTGTTACTAGCATTCTTAGTACTAGAAATAGAATTGGTATTTTGATCATTATCGTTATAAATTACAACACGTTTGGCTCTTCTTGAATGAATCTCATGCTCTTCTTCTTCTAATTCTTCTTCATTTTCTTTTTCCTCTTCTTCCAACAAATCCTCGGTTAATTTGTATGACCATCTAGACACCTTTTTACTGACTTCTTTTATTTTAATTCCTTTCTTTTTCTTTGTTTTTTGATCTTTTGTAATTACATCGAATACAAATTGCAAAGATTTTGCTTGACTTTCTGAATCAATTATTTTTGCTTCTGTCAATAAAGGACATTTTTCAAAATTTAAAATGTGTCCGCACTCAGAAGATAATTCATCAATTGAGATGAAGGACTTTTCCGTTTTTTTTAAAAATGATTGACGGTAAATTCCTAAGGAATCATTAAGAAGTAGATCATGAATCTTATTTATCCAAAAAATTTCTACTAAATCTTCTGTATTTGTATAAGTAATTAAATGATTCATGATTGCATGTGAATAGAGTTTTTTTCGTGTTCCTCGACAAGGTCCGTTGAAAAAAGGATCATATGCTTTTGGCAAGCATTTTTTTTTATTCTCATCATCGCATAATATGGTTCTTTTTTCA